ATTACACGGAAAATATTTTAGGGTTTAAAAAACAAGGATGCATATCAAAATTGATGATGCATGTATAATAAAGAATATAGAGCGGATAGCGGGAATCGAACCCGCATCGTTAGCTTGGAAGGCTAGGGGTTATAGTCGACGTTGGTTGATCATTTTTAACGTCTCTAATTCAAAACCGAACATGAAATTTTGGTTTCATTCGGCTTCTTTATAGAAGATCGATGTATTTCCAAAGAAAAAATTAGATCCATAACATCTATGTCAGCTTTTTTGTATGAATGCATCCAAAGTTACTTGCTTTCTAGATGATCCCTCCTAGAGGAGGGGATTATACTAAATCCATTTAGTCTAGTTACTTCGTTCCCTATTTCCACTCGCGGGATCCTGAGGAAAAGAATATTGTTTCCACCGAGCTGAAACAATATGCTGATGTGATGGTTCTAGTAAACCAAAACCATCGTTTTATAGCTATTTGACTTCAATTTCCCTTTTACAAAAAAAAATGGAAGATTTAGTTACGATTGGAAATAAACTTTTGCATCTTCATCCATAGATCCTTTACTCATACTCATTCAATTGGAAGAGTTAATCCAATTCAATAAAATTATGCTTCGCGACTCCATATCCATAATCCAATCTTTTTTATTCAATTTCTAATTGGCTTTTGGAAAAAAATCGTGAGAATGTACATTCTTCCTCAAATATGCTATTGAGAGGTAAAGGATTAAACCTTTTTAAAAAATAAAGTTTTTGATAGGAATATGATTTTTGATAGGAATTTGAAAAAAACTGAAAGATCCCTTAAGTATTTAAGTTTTCGATAGAACGAATCACACTTTTACCACTAAACTATACCCGCTATATATTTATTATTGTATATGAATGGACCATTTGTCGAATCCTACTCAGCAGAATATAGAGTGAGGCGCAATCAAGATAGCACCAGAATCATGAAAATTCTAGCGTTGACACTTCGTCCCGTGCCAGGGACTTAAATAGTCGAAGAGCAGAAAGCTTTTTTAAATAACATAAAAAAAGTTATAGTTATATTATACTTTTCTTTTCGTTTGATACGAAGTCATTACTGATAGTCCCGACCTGAAAGAATCATTGAAGCTGGATCATAGAAAGGATGAAATCTGCATACATGGTTCCTTTTTTTCAACTTCTCTTTCAACTGCCAGATCTTATTTATGAATTAAGAATTCGGGTCAATTGGATCTCAACTGTTCAAATAAAGCTTTTGAACAAAATCAAAGAAGTAGATATCCATTGGGGATATCCGTTTCGAATCATTATTTAAATTGATTTCCTGATCAAATTTCTTCTTAATATTTATATATTTATAAGTTTATAATAATTTATAATTATATTATATTATAATATATAATATATGTATTATATATCTATATTATATTTATATATATATATATTATTTATATATGTTATATAATTTATGTTATATAATTGTTATATTGTTTTATACATCTTTATTTTATATATCTTTATTTTAATTCTTTCTTATTCTTTTCTTTTTTATTCTTTTTTCTTTCTTTTTTATAATTATATTATTTTTTTTTCATTAAAAATTATTTTAAAATAAAATAAAAAAAGAAAGAAAAATATATATATATAATATATATATAATAGAATAATAGATAAATAAAAAAAGAAAATGAAGGTTTTTATCAATCTTTACTTCATGTGTCACATCACATAAAAAATTTTCCATTTTTAAATGGGGATGGGGAGAGATGGCTGAGTGGACTAAAGCGGCGGATTGCTAATCCGTTGTACGAGTTATTCGTACCGAGGGTTCGAATCCCTCTCTCTCCGCTTCTTCTGAAGACTTGAGACTTTCGAATTCGAAATTCTTTACGATCCCTTGATTTTATCATAGGTAAATGTATGGAATAGATAAAATCATAAGAAAAAATTTAGAAAAAAACAGGAAAAACTAAAAATCTCTTTTTTTATTCCTCACGTCCAGGATTACGCCCTGGATCATTAGATAAAAATCCGAAGATGAAGAGAGAAATAAAGAATATCACTACTGTATAAACGAATAGTTTGAGAGTAAGCATTACACAATCTCCAAGATCTTTTTTTTTTTTTTTGAAAAAGGGAATAGATTACTTATTTTTTACCACATATACTATTTTGTTTTGACATGACACCCCCCCAAAAATGAAGTGTTTTTTGAAAAGAAAGTCATTTTCACGAATTTCTTTGGAATAAGATTTTGATTCCTTCGTTATCAAAAATAGAATCGAGGGTTCATAATGTAAGACTTATCTGGTCTTATCAATTTTTTGAATTTTTTTATCGAATAAATCATGAATTTAGCAGAGTATTAAATCATCGAAAACTTACAGCAGCTTGCCAAACAAAGGCTAAGAGAAAAAAAAGTACAGGTATGACGGGCATAACATCTACGATTGGATTGAAAAAGGCATAAGCTTCGGGCAATTTGGCGAAGAAAAAACTACTCGAATAAAAGACAGAATTAAGACAGATACAGATTAAACTAAAGATATTAAGCATAACAAAATTTCGTTCTTGTAGATTAGATAATTTTATTCTCATTGAGTTTTTTTTATAAGGGAAAATAAAAAAAGACAAGTCAAAAAATATTTTTTTTTCTTCTTTTTATATCTCTCCCAAATAAAAATCCTTCCTTCCATTCTCAAATGAGAATACAAGGAATTCCACTTTCATACAATATCTTAACTGAATTCCATGTAATGATCAATGAATTTTTTGGATTCTATATCTACATGTGTTGAATCCTAGCAACAATATATTCCCAATGTATTTATTGGATTGGGATTGACGAATAACCAATACCAATATTAATGTTTATTAGTGTCAAATAGAAATTCGAAATGGGGCGTGGCCAAGTGGTAAGGCAGCGGGTTTTGGTCCCGTTACTCGGAGGTTCGAATCCTTCCGTCCCAGATCGTTTCCATCAGAAACGAAAGATGGGATCATATTGTATTGTATCCCACATGAAACATAAAATTGTTAACGAGAACAATCTCTTGTTATGAATTCCAAGAATGATTCTTAGAATCATATTTTTTCTTTCATTTGGGTTATTACAAACGTAATCAAGTGTCAAATGTGGGTGGAAATAATATCTTTTTTTATTTTTTTAATTAAAAAAATAAATTCTGGGTTTATCATTCACATTCAGGATATGCTCGTACTATTCAATATTCATTTTAAAGTTAGTTACTTATGGAAACTTTATGTCCCATATCTATGAAATGTCAATTCTTACATGAAACATTCTGAATCGAAATGTGAATGAAAGAAAGGCCAGGCCTCTTTATTCCCTTACCAAGGCTAAAAAGCCTAAAGTAAATAAATGGGGTATCCCAATTCCACATTCTATGTGGAGACTAAAGAGTAGGGAGTTTTTGGTACTAATTTCATCGCTGGTCTTAAAACTTCTAAAGCTGTTGTGGAAAAAAAATATGAAAAACGAGCTGGACCCCATTTTTTTTTTCATTTTATATCTTATCTGGTTCATCTTATATCTTATCCGGTTCAAATGAATGATTGTAAATCAATGTAATATAGTGATTGGGGGGAAATTCGTATATTGCATCTACTTGACTTTATGGAATTGATGGAAAGGAAAAATTCTTGAACCTAAAGTAAAACAAAATCTGTATTGTATAAAATAAATAAGTTTGATTAATAATTGATTTTGTTCCGGGATTGCAAATCTATTAAAGATTCTTCTTTTGAGGTTTATAGTTTATTTGTTCGAGAAAAATAGATTCTTCATGATTGATCGTCCCGAACAATCTTTTGAAGACGAATAAAAAAGTCTTAAGCAAACTTTTTTATTCGTCTTTTTTAGAAATATGTTTCATTCATATGATATGATAGAATATGGAATTAAATAAATAGAATATAGAGTTAAATAAATTGGATCCGTGCTGAGCCTTCCCCGGATGAATACTTATCTATTCATAGATAGATAGATAGATAGAAAGTATGTACTATTATATTATATACCGGTATACACACCGGTTGAGCCAATGACTATTCATGATTCCATATTGAATCAATTCCATACCGGTTTGAGATAAAATTAGAGGAATGTTATGGTAAAACTTCGTTTGAAACGATGTGGTAGAAAGCAACGTGCGACTTGAAGGACATGATCGGCTGTGGATTCTTACATCCACCATTTTCTATAGGAATGAAGATGTTCTTGGCTCGACATAGTTTGTTCTGCTATGCTAGGAACCTAATTTGTGTTAGGTTGTAAGTAAATAGTACATGATGGAGCTCGAGTAGAAAGGATTGATTCGTTTATCAGGGGGAAGAATCTAGGGTTAGTAACTATCAATAAGTTAGACCAACTTTGTAAGTATATCTTCAATATATAAATCGAAAGTTTAAAAAAATCGAAAAATCAAACAGAAAAAAAGTAAAATTTTTCAGAATTGGTAAAACTTTTTCGATCAAAAGTGTATCACAAGGGAATCAACCGTTCATATACTATTTCTATAGTATAGAAAAAAAATAACAAAAAACGAAAAGGTATGTTGCTGCTCTTTTGAAAGGAGTAAGGATCACCGAAGTAATGTCTAAACCTAATGATTTCACAAGGCAAAGATAAAGGATTCCGGAACAAGTAAACACTATTTTCAATTGTCTCAACAATTGAATCAGAATGAGGAATAAAAATAGATTCGAGATGAGACAAACAAAAGAGGTTAGAGACGGCTCAATAAATGTCTAAGGGTTTCCCTTCGAACTCTGTCAGAATTACCCAACTTGAGTTATGAGTACGAATGAGATTTCTTTTTTTCTGTAGGAAGAATAAAAAAACGACTAAAATTATAGTCTAATTCATGATTTTATGGATCCATTTGCCATTATGTAATTATATACATATACAGAAATTTAGAATCCTTTTTTCTTTTCTCGAGCCGTATGAGGAGAAAACCTCCCATACGTTTCTAGGGGGGGCGGCATTGTTTATCTACATCTATCCCAATGAGCCATCTATCGAATCGTTGCAATTGATGTTCGATCCCGAAGAGAAGGAAGAGATCTTCGAAAAGTAGGTTTTTACGATCCGATAAAGAATCAAACTTATTTAAATGTTCCTGCTATTCTATATTTCCTTGAAAAAGGTGCTCAACCTACGGGAACTGTTTGTGATATTTTAAGGAAGGCAGAATTATTTCAAGAAAGAACTTCGATTCGAGTTAATTAAAGGAAAAAACTAAATTAATAAATAAAAAAAAAGGGGGGGGGTCACTAGTATCTATCTTTGTGTAATTATTTACACACAATTTGCCTTTTTCTTGCTGTATTCATACTTAATTTACTTTTTCTCTTGTTTTGTTTGTTGCGGGAATCCACCAACAAACAAGGGGTTAATCTTACTTATTGTACCTCTATTGATTGAATAAACCCGAGATTTTTTTTTTATTTACCTCTTTCATATTTTTTTTTATCCAAATTTCTTATTTATGCTTTTGTTGTGCCAATCCAACACAAGTCTTTATTTGATTTACTTAAATTTGTTTTCTTAATATTGGATTCATATTGACAATGGTGCATCGAAGAAATATAATTCGATCGTAGATAAATAGATCCGTTTATCTCCACCCCATATGGGTTTTTTCCTTCATTTCAGTCAAATGATGGGTTTGCCCTGACGGATTTACTGGCATACAAGATGTATTTTCTTAACGAAAAAAAAAAAATTGATAAATATAAATAAAATGGTGGTTTGTCACCATTTTGACATCTCTATTGGGAATCCGTTGTTGTTTAATCCAATCTGTCCATTTTGTTGTTTTTAATTGATCAACAAATTTTTCTTTTCGATTTGTTCTAGTTCAATGTTTTGACGGGGTCGTGCAGTGCAATTCAATTGATTTTTTTATTTTGACCGTATTTACATATCCTATTTATTTTATTCGGGTTGCTAACTCAACGGTAGAGTACTCGGCTTTTAAGTGCGACTATGATCTTTTACACATTTGGATGAAGCAAGAGATTCGTCCAGACTATTGGTAGAGTTTATAAGACCACGACTGATCCTCAAAGGTAATGAATGGAAAAAACAGCATGTCGTAAAAAGTATTATAATTATTAATATATATATATTAGTATAATAATACTATAATAAAATAGTTTTTTTGGAAGAGAAAAAAATTCACATTTACAGTTGGGTCTAGTGAATAAATGGATAGAGCCCATAGGGCTCTAATTCTGGTGAAACAAAAAGCAACGAGCTTTTGTTCTTAATTTGAATAATTACCCGATCTAATTAGACGTTAAAGATAGATTAGTGCCTGATGTGGGAAAGGGTGGGTTCTTCTGTGAGTGGACCATTGATTTTCTTTTTTTTTTTAATGAATCCCAATTATTCTTATGGATTGGAGACGGATGTGTAGAAGAAACAGTATACTGATAAAGAAAATTTATTCCAAAATCGAAAGAGCGATCGGGTTGCAAAAATAAAGGATTTTTTACCCTCTTGTAATTATAACGAACATAAACCAATTGGATAGAAAAGGAGAGGAAAAAGATCTGTTGATTGGACTCCCCTGTTTCCTTTGTTTGCGGGGTATATATTTTTTTCTTACTATTTCTTACTGTAATTATATACATAATACATACCCTGTTCTGACCATATTGCACTATGTATCATTTGATAACCCCCAAAATGGGTCCTGCCTCTGGTTCAATTAGAAATGTAAATGGAAGAATTACAAGGATATTTAGAAAAAGATATATCTCGTCAACAACACTTCCTATATCCGCTTCTCCTTAAGGAGTATATTTACACATTTGTTCATGATCGTGGTTTAAATGGTTCGATTTTTTACGAATCCGCGGAAATTTTGGGTTATGACAATAAATCTAGTTCAGTACTTGTGAAACGTTTAATTATTCGAATGTATCAACAGAATTATTTGATTTATTCGGTTAATGATTCTAACCAAAATCGATTCGTTGGGTACAACAATCATTTTTATTTTCATTTTTATTCTCAGATAATATTGGAAGGTTTTGCAGTCATTGTGGAAATTCCATTCTTGCTGCGATTAGTATCTTCCCTCGAAGATAAAATACCAAAATCTAAGAATTTGAATTTACGATCTATTCATTCAATATTTCCCTTTTTAGAGGACAAATTATCGCATTTAAATTATGTGTCAGATATACTAATACCTTATCCCATCCATCTGGAAATCTTGGTTCAAATCCTTCAATGCTGGATCCAAGATGTTCCCTCTTTACATTTATTGCGATTCTTTCTTCACGAATATCATAATTGGAATAGTCTTATTACTCCGAATAATTCTATTTTTATTTTTTTTTTGAAAAATAAAAGACTATTTCGGTTCCTATATAATTCTTATGTATCTGAATGCGAATTTGTATTAGTTTTTCTTCGTAAACAATCTTCTTATTTACGATTAACATCTTCTGGAGCTTTTCTTGAGCGAACACATT